TTGAAGAGGCTCATATACAGAACGTCTTGAAATAATGCCTGGAGCGGGAGATTCAATTAACCGAGATTCAGAAGCTAAGATTTCACCTCTCCCATCAATAGGTTTCGCCAGAGCATTTACAACACGACCCAAATAAGCGTCACTCACAGGTATCTGAGCAATTTTTCCTGTTGCTTTTACAGAACTTCTTTCTTGGATCAGCAACCCGTCACCCATTAATACAACACCAACATTATTTGATTCCAAATTCAACGCAATGCCAACTGTTCCCTCTTCAAATTCGACTAATTCGCCTGCCATTACTTCATCAAGACCGTGAATACGAGCAATGCCGTCCCCTACTCGAAGTACGGTACCAGTATTAACAATCTTTACTTCTCTATTATATTGTTCAATACGTTCACGGATAATGTTACTAATCTCATCGGCTCGAATGGTTCCCATGATTCATTCTTAATTCTTTTTTGAAAAACAAAAAAATAATACCTAGATAGAATAGAAGTACTAATCAGTTTTTTCTTTCATCGCAATAAGCAACCCAATATTCGCATTGATGGTACGTAAGTGTAATTCCTTGTTCAAAGAACTTTTCAGAGTTCCTAGAGCTCTTTGTAAAGCTTTTTGAAAAACTCGTTGTCGAACTTGATTAATCCCTCTTTGTTGTTGAAAATGAATGGTTTCATTTTTGTAATTTTCGTTTTGTTCTAAAGTTTTATAACTTGAATTAATCAAATTCAATTTTTCTTCTTCGATTTTTGAGTATTCATTCACTCTATATTGATCTGCTTCCATTTCTACTTTCCGTAAGTTAGCCCGGGCTTTTTCCAACTGTTCAATGGCTCTTGCGCCAAGTTCTTCTGAATTTCGAATAGTATTCAAAATCCTCTGTTTTCGATTATCTAATAAATCACTTAATGAAAGTAGATTATCTTGCCATTCAGTTCAAAAATTTAATGATCTCTTCCCGAACCAAACGTGAATTTTTCGATTCATTTGGCTCTCACGCTCAATTACTTCAATTCCATTTTTCTGGAATTCCACTCTTTTTTTTTATGGTAAATTTATATATCGTTTTTTTGAGTGTAATGAGCCTATCCTCTCTTCATATAAAAAAAAAATGGAAAGGGATCACTAATCCAGGACCAAACTATTGGAGGACTCTTCTGACCAAAGAAAAATATGTAATTGTCAGCAACGTTGTTTTTTTTCTTTCAATCCAAAAAAATTTAAAATTTATACATTAGGTCATCGACTCAACATTTGCCATTTAATAAAAAAGGAAAAGAGATAAACATTTTTCCCTCTCCAAGAAAAAGTTCAAATCAGTTTATCGACATGAGTGTTCTATATCGAAAAATTTCTAACTATTCCCTTGAGATTTAAAACCATATTGGTATTAACGTAGAAAGAGTACCATGCTATGTCTGGACTTCAAATAGTTTCATTTTAACCATGTTAACGGTCCCACATTTTTATTGGTTGATAGAGAATCAAAGTTTATTTACCAACGAATCACGAAATGCTATGGTTCTTCCATATGATTTCTAAATTTTTTAGAAGTAATTCGCGGGATCATGCACCTTTTTCCTAGTTATAATTATAAGGAAAAGGGGTGTAGTTGGTTGAATCCAGCTTATTTTTGAAATAAACAACTCGCACACACTCTCTTTCCAAAAAAGATCAATACACCAATCACTACACTTAGATTTATTGGATTTGTTGCTAAAATATCGGTATTAACCCCGAAACTCCCGGCGGATGGCCAGTGCCCCAAGGAAACGAAAGAATCGGTTACATTTTTCATAAGATCTCCTCTTATCGATAGACTAAAATCAAACAGAATTCTTTGTTGTATTAGTATTCGTCACTTTTTCCTTTTTCAAAATTGACAAGAAAAAAATGAAAAATTAGATTCCATGTCTCAAAATGGATTTTCTTTTTTGTCCATGCAGACTGGGTATAGAGATGATTTACAAAAAAAAATCCGCGGTCGAATCGAATTAGGTACCAAGGTTTATGTCAATTGCAAAATACCTCATTTGTTTTGCAACACTTCCTAAACCTAAACTAAACTAACGAGCTTTCCCCTGAACTAAGAGGGGGGAAGGAAGAAAGCGAATCGGTAAGTCTAATTCCTCCTCTTCAAATCAGTCCTTCCCCTGGTTATTTTTTAATAAGTAAAAGTAAAAGGGAAATCTTGATATCTTGATATAATGCAAAAAAGCAAGTGACAAGTCCAAGCCAAGGCAATAAAAAAAAGACTTTTCCGATTTTTTGGATTAAACAAAAGGATTGGCAAATAAAAGTGCTAATGCTATAACCAGTCCATAAATTGTTAAAGCTTCCATAAAAGCCAGACTTAGCAATAAAGTACCTCGTATTTTTCCCTCTGCCTGGGGCTGTCTCGCAATACCTTCTACGGCTTGGCCCGCAGCAGTACCTTGACCAATTCCAGGTCCAATAGAAGCAAGTCCTACAGCCAATCCAGCAGCAATGACGGAAGCGGCAGAAATCAGTGGATTATTCATGATAAGTTCCTGTTAAAAAAAAAATGGTTAGTGATACAATCAACCAATGAATTATACCTTACTGATTCCATCACGAAGATTCATCCAGTCGAAGTAACTAAGAACTCTGAATTGGTGAAAAAATTTTTTTGAACCGTCCAATCCTCAGAAAGACTTCATTTTTTCTTAGTCGTGTAATCTTTCTGAATCCATACAACTTAAGCTTGTTGATTTCCTTTTCTTTCTAACTGCTCTTTGAATTTTGCACTCTCTGTCGTTATTTTATCTGTTTATTCAATCAATTCAAGTCATAAAGGAAAGAACTTTTCTTTATATCCCCATCTAAATGAAATATTCATATATAACGAGTCAATGTCGACTTTCAAATATACATGTATTTCTTCCCTAACGTAAACCAACTATTCGATTTTAGATTCAATTGAAGTATAAAAAAATGATTCTTCGAAAGATCGAGCTACCTAGTTTAACCCCTCTAGTCTAATCAATTCCTCTTTTTACAATTTATACTCTACTATGATTTTTCTCTATTATCGTAAACGTGTCTATTTGTGTTCCCTAACTCGATTTTTTTTTGAGCTATTGGTCTAAGCTAAAAAAAGATTCTTTTGAAAAGGAATCAATGATGACCCTCCATGGATTCTCCTATATAAGCTGCGGCTAAAGTTGCAAAAATAAGAGCCTGAATACCACTTGTAAATAATCCAAGGACCATTACAGGTATAGGAACGACTAAAGGTACTAAAGAAACAAGGACAACAACAACTAATTCATCTGCTAATATATTTCCAAAAAGTCGAAAACTTAGTGATAACGGTTTTGTGAAATCTTCTAATATGTTTATGGGTAAAAGGATTGGAGTTGGTTGAATGTATTTACCAAAATAACCTAATCCTTTTTTTGTAAGACCTGCATAGAAATATGCCACTGACGTGAGTAAAGCTAAAGCAACAGTAGTATTTATATCATTCGTGGGGGCAGCTAACTCACCATGAGGTAATTGTATAATTTTCCAAGGGAAAAGAGCGCCTGACCAATTAGAGACAAAAATAAATAAAAACATAGTCCCAATAAAGGGAACCCAAGGACGATAGTCTTCTCCAATCTGAGTTTTGCTCACGTCTCGAATGAATTCAAGAACATATTCGAAGAAATTCTGACCATCCGTCGGAATGGTTTGTGGATTCCGAACAGCTATAATGGCTGAACCTAATAAAATAGCAATTACAATCCAAGAAGTAATAAGGACTTGGCCATGGACTTGGAAACCCCCTATTTGCCAATAGAAATGTTGGCCTACTTCCACACCGGATATATCGTATAATCCTTTTAGTGCATTAATTGAACATGATGGAACATTCATATTGTCCTCTGACAGAAAAAAATTTTAAGAAAATTATTTTTATTTAACCATTTCTTTCTTGATTTGCCTATTTGACTTGTAGATGCTAGATACCAACTAATCAGATAATAGGCCGACACTGCCCAGCTATCTTTATATCTTTTTAAAAATTCAAGAATAGTAACCCATTCTCCCCTATTCGAATTATAAAGTTCACGAAGTCCTTTTATATTTTATTATGAATCAAAGATGTCTTATATAGCTAGAACGCCCCTCACAAATTGCAATTACTAATTTAGTGAGAATTAATCGAATTGAACGTATAGAGTCATCATTCGCTGGAATGGAAATATCTGCAAGATCGGGATTACAATTTGTATCAATTAAAGAAATCGTTGGAATTCCCAAAGTAATACATTCTCGAAGGGCGGTAGCTTCTTTGTTCTGATCAACGATAATTACAATATCAGGTAATCTTTTCATATATTTAATCCCACCCAGATATGTTTGCAAATGAGATAATTGTCTTTTCAACATGGCTGCATCTCTCTTCGGAAGACGAGCAAGTTTCCTCAACTTGTATTTCATTCTCAAGTCGCGGAACTTTTGAAGTCTCATTTTTGTAGTGTCCCAATTTGTTAACATACCCCCAAGCCATTTTTTATTAACATAATGACACCGAGCCCTTATTGCAGCCCATGCTACTGAATTAGCTGCTTTCTTTTTTGTCCCAACAATTAAAAATTGTTTGCCTATGCTTGCTGCATCAAAAAGTAAATCACACACTTTTGATAAAAAATGAGCAGTTATAGTCAGATTTATAATATGAATACCCTTATTATTTGCAGAGATATAAGGTGCCATTCTTGGGTTCCATTTCTTAATAGGATGGCCAAAATGAACTCCCGCTTTCATCATCTCGTCCAAATTGATGTTCCAAGATCTTCGTGCCATTTCCCCCCACACTTCCCCCCTTTTTAAGATGAGGTATCTTTACTTTAACTAAATAGTTGTTCCAACGGAACCTTACCTTCTACCGTCGATTAGCCATTGATATATTAGTCTTTTTTTTTTTTTTCTTTATTATTTTATTATTATTAGTAGTATTATTAGTAGTAGTACATTTAATTATAAAATTAAATGACCGTAAGAAACCCGATAATTAAAAGGATGAATTTGTTCTTAAAAATCCAGAAATCCCATAAATTATTGTTTTGATGATAAATTTTTTAAATCACAAGAATCAAATAATTCTCGGTGGTAAAACAAAAGATCTTTCATTTCCCCTTCAAATAGATTCTTCTTTTTTGTTTTCAAGGGAATATTCTTATCTTGTCTGGAACGGTGTACTAATCCTTTGAATCCGGTACCAACAGGTATCATTCCACCCAGAACAACGTTTTCTTTTAGGCCTTTCAACCAATCGATGCGCCCACGGAGAGCGGCTTTTGCTAAAACTCGAGCAGTTTCTTGAAAACTCGCTTCAGATATAAAACTTTGAGTATTTAGAGATGCTCTCGTTATCCCCAATAAGATAGCTCGGTAAGAGATTACTTCCTCCAAAGCACGTCCCGTGCGTTCCGCTTGCAACAACCCAATTAGTTCTCCGGGTAAAAAAACATTCGACATTCCGTCTTCGGAAACCAAGACTTTTGATGTTATTTGGCGTACAATAATTTCTATATGCCTATTATCGATCTGCACCCCTTGGGATCGATAAATCTTTTGTATCTTATTAACTAAAGAGATACGACTTTGCATTATAGTTAGCTCAGCCCCAATCAAGAATCCCCAGGGGATTCCAAGAATTTTTTTTATACCCTCGTTCCAAGTCGAAATCCGCTTTTCTAGATTCATCGATATTGACTCAATTGAACGAACTTCTAAAACTTGTTCGACCTTTGGAAGACCTTGCGTTATATCAGAAGACCTCAATTTTTCATATATAAATGTAACTAATGGATCGCCTTCGTAAACGATTTGTCCATAATGCCCATAAAGAGTTGCTTCGGGGGTGGCCAAATAGGTCTTAGCCGATCTTATTACTACAGAATCGTCTTGAACAATTAGAATTTGACCCGATTTAAAGTGTGGTCCTTTTTTTGTTACACATACATTTTCACAAAGAAATTGTCCAAGACTTATTTTTGTCAAGGCCTCCTCACAATAATTGAAATCAAGACAATACCAATTTAATTTGAATGGATCCAAAATGATGTTACTGCATAGATCGGGATGAAAAATTCTCCCATTTTCATCAATTAGATAATATTTAAATTTAAATATTTGAAAAGTTTGGTTCAACTGCAAATAGGTAATTACAAAAATCGGATTATGCGTTAGTAAATGATAAAATGAATAAAAATTAACAATTGAAAGGGCTGTTCCTAAAGGACCTAGAAAATTCCTAATTCGGGGATCTTTTTTATTTTTATTTTTAATGGATTCTTTTTCTTTATGATATTTTACACCCGTGACGGAATCCATTCGAAAACAATTAGATGATGACAAAATTAGAAAAGATTGGTATTCCTTATTTCTATTCAACAACGTACGAACAGTTCCTTCGCTTTGACTAAATGATTGTTGAAGCCTTTCTTTTGAATAAATGAAAGAAAATGGATTTCTCTTGATACGATCTGATCCATTATCAGAAAAAAATTCTGAACCACATGAATCATATCTTTTTCTTTCCGTATAGGAAATAGTGGATTTCAGGAAATTGATTCTTAGGAAATCTCGAATTATACCATTTGTCTTTACTTCAACAAAGTAAGCACGGGTCTCTTCAATCGAAGAATTTTTTTTGTCTTGATCCCAATTCAATACTAAACAAGTCCGAACTAATTGAATACCTGTGTCAGCAATTCCCTGAATAAGTTTCCCATTTCCATAAAGGATATAATTGACAACCCGAAGTTGTACATTATCCCTTTCCTGCAGTAGATCCTGAGGGAAGAGTGTTGCTAAATTCATCCCGTCCCTTATTTCATATGTAACTACGGGTCGAACCAAAACAAAGGACTTTTTTTTGGTAGGTATGATTCCTTGGACATAGATCCAATTTTTTAAAATTTTTGATTCTTTGGAATTTGTTTTTCCCGGGGGTATCAAAATCCCACTGTGTCGGGATATCTTATCTCTTTCGCCAGGAAAATGAATATCGCCAGAAAAGATTTTCAGTTCAATCGTTTTTTTTTTCTTCTCTACTCGGACTAATCCGCCTGCCCGGCTTCTTATATTTAAAGTGATTTGTGTATCTACTTCAATGAGACTATTGTTCCGTACCATTATGGAAGAAGATGCGGGTAAGATATGCATTTCCTCGGGAATGAAAAAGAACCGATCTACTTTCATTTGGTATTTTGGCCGAAATTCATTAACTCCTCGATATTCAATCAAACCCTCTTTTTTTATTTTTATGATAGAATGTGCCTCTATAGTCCTATATTTAATAATTCCTGAACTCATTCTTCGGTATCGAGGATCATCGAAATAAGCAAGAATACTCTTTCTACGGAAAATACCATTTATGGGCATCTCGATTGAGATACCCCCCGGGGACCTTAATTTGTTCTCTCGTTCTTGACTCGATTGAAATGGAATGATGAATCTATTTCGTCGCCGCTTGGCCAATAAATCACAATTCTTAGGGAGATATATGAGATTACAATCATCAGAAAATACGATTCGATTAAGTTCTGAAGAATTAGGAATCCTATACTCTTTTGTACTAGAAAGATCCGAACTCAATAAGTTCTGTCTCATTTGATGATTAGTCAATGAGGAGTTCAAAATATCTCTTTGTTCGACGTAAAGAGAATGAACCCTTGTTTGATCTTGATCTTTGTGAAGGGAAGGAGGGGCTAGACTCGATCTGTGCGTCCTTCCTGATAATATCCATAAATTACTTGTTTTTGGTAAGAAATAAACATTACCATATGTAAATTCGGGTGCATGGTACACATTGGTACTCCAGTGCATTTCGCCCTCTGAGTCAGAATAAATATGTTTGCGAACCCTTTCTTTTAAATTAAAAGTGGATATTCCTGCACGAATCTCCGCAATTACTTGTTCGGATTCTACGTATTGATCATTTTGAACTAAAAGCAAACTTTTTGGTGGAATATTCACATTATGTAGAATATCTTCACTCTCAATAGTGACAGAAAAGTCTATCGAACATAGAAAGGCAGGATGCCCATGACGTGTACGTGTGGGATGAAGCAAATCCTCGTTGAATTTTATTATTCCGTTAGAAGGGGCTCGAACCTGTTCGGCAGTACCCCCTGTGAATACTCCGCCTGTATGAAAAGTTCTTAATGTTAGTTGAGTACCAGGTTCTCCAATGGATTGTCCCGCAATAATACCGACAGCTTCCCCCAATTCAACCAGATCACCGTGAGTAGGACTACGTCCATAACATAATCGACAGATCCAAGATGTACTCCTACAAGTAAAGGGAGTTCGAATAGATATTGGTTGTGCTCGAAGGGTTATGAATCGATTGACAAGTCCAACCCCAATATCTTGATTTCGCGTAGCAATGCAACGCTGACCTATATATATATCGTCCGCTAATACACGACCAATTAATGTTTGGATAAAAATTTTTTCCGGCATCGGCCCCTTTGGAAGACTCACCGAGCTACCTCGAATAGTCCCACAATCTGCTCGACGCACAACAATATGTTGAACTACTTCAACAAGTCTTCGCGTGAGATATCCAGCATCTGAGGTTCGTACAGCAGTATCCACAACTCCTTTGCGAGCTCCGTAGCAAGAAATTATATATTCGGTTAAAGAAAGTCCTTCGCGCAAATTGCTTGGAATAGGTAAATCAATCATTTGCCCTTGCGGATCCGACATTAATCCTCTCATACCTACTAATTGGTGTACCTGAGAGGCATTTCCTCTAGCTCCCGAAAAAGACATTATATGGACTGGATTAAGGGGGTCAGTCATCCGAAAATTAGGATTCATTTCTTGTCGCAAATATTCACTTGTAGCATACCATATCTCAATAGATTGACGTAATTTTTCTACGGCGTGTACATTCCCATAATGATGGTGTTTTTCCAAAATCAAACTTTGTTGTTCAACATCTTGGACTAGCCATCCTTTAGACGGTATTGTTAAAAGATCATCAATGCCTAATGAAATGGATGTAACAGTGGCTTGCTGAAAACCAAGAGTCTTTACTTGATCCAGGATGTGTGATGTATATGCCATTCCAAAGTGATCTATTAATCGCCTAATAAGTCGTTTCATGGCAGCTCCATCTATCACTTTATTGTGAAAGACCAGATTGGTCCGTTCTGCCATACGTACCTCCATATTCTGCTAAGTAGGATTCAACAATGAATGGGTTTAAGTAGTGATTTAAAAACTTCCTTTTCTAGATCTTAATTTGCGTATAAATTGACGAGGTATGATCCTAGTTAACTTCGAGCGACCCGAATTGCACTGGTATCATATCATAGAGTTACTTAACTTCGATACAATCTCATTAAGTACCATATGAACAGACTCGAGAAAATCCTTGTATAGCTTCTTCTATTTCTCGATAAAACAAAATATGACCAACCGTAGTTCGAATGTATATAAAAATAATTTCTTTTTTTACACTTCTTACTATTAGAAAGTGCCCATAAATCTCATAATAGGTACCCAACGATTCATAGTGAACTTCGATAGGAACCTCTCTTGAAGCCATAACATGTTGATCTAATCGCCACCGGAGCCAGAGAGGGCTATCTAAATGGATTCTTTTCTGACGATAAGCCCCAATTGCATCATAGGAATTTGAAAAAAGGGGTTCTTTCATATTCATATACTTATAATTTTGATCGTCAATTCTTTCATTTTGATCCTTTCTCGGAGTCCATGGATTATATCTATTTGAGCAAATACCTCGACGATTTCCAATCGTTAATACATAGAGTCCAATAAGCATATCTTGCGTTGGTACAGAAATAGGGTCCCCAATAGTTGGAGACAAAAGATTCATATGAGAAAACATAAGTAAACGAGCCTCTGCTTGAGCCTCCAAGGATAGGGGTACATGAACAGCCATTTGATCTCCATCAAAGTCTGCATTGAATCCTTTACAAACTAATGGATGTAAACAAAT